AATATCGCTGCTACGCCAAAACTCGGCGCAAAGAACCAACCAGATTGCCCCAGTGGATAAATAAGGAATACGGAAACAAAAACAGCGATTGGAGCAGAGAATGAAATTGCATTATAAGGCCGCAATTGAACAGACCGAGCAAGTTCAAATTGACGTAACATGAAACCTATTAGTGCAAAAGCCCCATGGAGAGCGACAAAAGTCCACAGACCGCCTAATTGACACCAACGAGTAAAATCCCCTTGCGCTTCCGGGCCCCATAGTAGCAACAAAGAGTGTGCTAAACTATTGGCAGGGGTGGAAACTGCCGCGGTTAAGAAATTACAACCTTCCAAATAGGAACTAGCCAATCCATGGGTATACCAAGAAGTTACAAAAGTTGTCCCTGTAAACCAACCCCCTAAAGCGAAATAAGCACAAGGAAAGAGCAATAGGCCGGACCATCCTACAAAAACGAAACGGTCCCTTCGTAACCAGTCGTCCATAATATCAAATAGATCATTTTCTTCTTTAGTAACTCTACCAAGGGCTATAGTCATAGTGATCCTCCTATTCAATTACTTCAACCATTTCCGAGCACCTCATATCACTTCCAAGGCATACGATAGTTTGATTATCTGTGGACGATTTCTTTCTCGTTCAATGCCCTTTTTCAAAGGTCTCGAAGATAGAAATTTTTCATTTTTATCTATGGGGTCACAACCGAGGTCGTGGTAAATCCATGAATTTGATTCGATTAGTTTTTCTTATACTATAGAAATAAACATTTGAATTCAGCATTATTCCATGACTCCTATTTCAAAGCCTATCTTTTAAGGAAAAATGAAAATAAAAGTAACCCCTCTTTTCCCACTCGCTCTCTATTGCATGGGTGGAAGAACTAAAATTGGATTCTGAAAAAAAAAAGAAAGATATTGAAAAAAAAAAATTGACTTTCGAAATCCATTTTTATGTGTAGCGGAAAGGAGTTGCGATTTCTTCTTATTCCTATAGAACATCTAGTAACAAGAATATGAAATCGTAAATAGCGAAAAATTCTTGCCTTGCGCGGTCTAAGTCTAAGGAAATACAAAAAATCCGCTTATACAATTTCATCTACATCGAATTTATATATCAGAATAGTGGATAGAGGCATCATTCAAGGAGTCAGGTCTACTTACTTTATCTTTCTTTCCAATTTTATGGTGGGTTTGATAAGAACCCTTTTTGTTTTGTTTATAAATAATCGAAAAAAGAGTTTTTTATTTTTTATATAACCTGCTTGTTTTATTATAACAAGTCCTATATGAAAATGCCCGCTGAAGAGAAAATCTATCTGATTGTTTCTCAGCCAATATCGAATTTTAGAAAGAAAAAACAAGAATTTTCTTCTTTTTTTTATTAACATTAAGAAAAAAGAATATAATTAAAATGGAATTGGCAATATAATTTTTATGGACTTTTGAAAGAAAAAGGAAGGATTTTTTGCAATCGTTATTTCTTGCCTCTGTCATATCACGGAAACCTTTCGATTTGGAACGGGGAGAGATGGCTGAGTGGACTAAAGCGGCGGATTGCTAATCCGTTGTACAATTTTTTTGTACCGAGGGTTCGAATCCCTCTCTTTCCGCCCCCTCGGATCATTTGGGACTTTCGAATTGGAAGGAATTCTGACCCCCAGATTTTCTCATAGATAAATGTACGAAACAAATCCAATTTGTAAGAAAAAATTCCAAAAAAATTTTGATTTTTACTCCTCACGCCCAGGATTACGTCCTGGGTCATTAGATAAGAATCCAAAGATAAAGAGGGAAACAAAGAATATCACTACTGTATAAACAAAAAGTTTGAGAGTAAGCATTACATAATCTCCAAGATTTTTTTTTAAGGAATAGATTACCCGTTTTTCCTTACCACACAGATCCACTAGGATGGGTTTTGTTTATTTTTACACCTAAAAATGCAAAAATCAATTCTGGAAAAAAATTGCAAGAATTGATTTATAATAAGCACTCTTATCAATATCAAAAATTAGGTTAAGTATTGTGTGGGTACCTAAAGGTACCTGCTCAACGTAGGTGCAGGGGGTGGGGTAGAAAGGCGGATCCCAATTTATTGCTGCAGCTATACATTCAATGTAGAAGAATTCGAATTTTAGAATCGAAGGTTCATAATATAAGACTTCTCGGCTTTTATTCATTTTTAGAATTTTTTTGGAATGAATACATCATTCAATTTGGCAGACAGAACAGAGTAGTAAAGATTTCATCGAAAACTTACAGCAGCTTGCCAAACAAAGGCTAATAGAAAAAAGAGTATAGGTATGACAGGCATAAAATCCACGATTGGGTTGAAAATGGCATAAGCTTCGGGCAATTTGGCGAAGAAAAAACTAGTCGGATAAAGAACAGAATTAAAACAGATACAGGTTAAACTAAGTATATTAGGCATAACAAGCATTTCGTTCTTGTAGAGTAGATAATTGGATTTTGATTGAGTTATTTTTCTAAGGGAAAAAAGAAAAGGCGGGTTCAAAATCCTTTTTTCTTCGGACTTTCCCAAATGCAAAATACCTCCTTGTATTCGCACTCTCAAATGAGAATGGAAGAAATTCGACTTTCATATAATATCTTAATAGAATTCCATGTAATGATCAATGCATTTTTTGGATTCTATATTATCCGCATGTCTAGAATCCTAGCAAGAGAGTATCCCTCATTTTTTATGTAATTGAAGTGGGATTGACGAATAACAAATAAACATAATAGTGTTTATTAGTGTCGCATAAAACCAGAAATGGGGCGTGGCCAAGTGGTAAGGCAGCGGGTTTTGGTCCCGTTACTCGGAGGTTCGAATCCTTCCGTCCCAGATTTTTTCTGATGAAACGAAAGATGAAATCATATTGTACCCCACACGAGACAAAAGAAAGTTTATTAAAGAGAATAATTATCTCTTATGAACTCTTAGATTAGATGCATTTCTAAGCATTCTTTTTCTTTCTCAGAAAACATAATCAAGTGTCAAGTCCAGTCAAATTGAATATCTTTATTTTCATGAAAAATTGGGTCTATCAGTCACATTCAGGATATGCCCCTACTACTACTCATTACTCATATGTGTTTTGAAATTCGAACTTCTTAGATAAACTTTATGCTCCATATCCATGAAGGGGGAATTCTTACATGATACATTTGACATCTAATGTGAAAGAAAAGAAGGACCCCCTATTTCTTTTTCCCGAACTAAAGAACTAAAGTAAGTAAATAAAAAGAAAATAAAGGGGGTATCCTAATTCTATATTTCATGGCCAGATTAAAGAATAGGAAGTTTTTAGTTTCAGCACAGGTCTTAAAACTTTTGACCAAGATCGGCTTGCGAAAAAAGAAAAAGGGTTTCTATTCTATGGATAGGAACTCCATTTTTGTATTTTAGATATTATCTGATTTGCAAATATCCATTTCTAAATCAATGGAATGTGAGGATTAGAGAGAAATTCATATATTCTGTCTACTCGGCTTTCGAATTAATTGAAAAAATTTTAAACTGGACATAAAACACTGTATAAAAAATGAGACCTATCCCTTTATGATAGAGATAGATTTTTGTTGTATTATATTATTAGTAAAAAGGGCCCCTCTTTGGTTAAGCGAAAACCATCTCGATCTGCGATTCTTTAAATATCCAGAATGATCCATTCTGGTAAGGATAAGGTAAGAACTGTTCGTTGGATAGAATGGATTCAAAAAATCATACTTCTCCTGATTTTTGATTTGGAGTTGCTTCTTTTAGGTAAAAGAAAGAATGCTATAAGTAAAAGCAAAGGCCTTAATTTGACTTTACACGAAATGTGTTTTTTTTTTTACTTCATTTTTTTCCCTCTTTTGGTATTCGAGTCGAAGAAGTACGAGAATTCTATAACTACCAAAAAACTTTCAATCTTTTCATTGGAATAGTTTATTTAGTTAATAGTTAATTGTTTTTGTTATGGAAAAATATATTGCTAATCTAATTCTAATATAGTAATTAAATTAATTAAACTTTTTTTGAGGTTGATAGTTTATTTGTTGGAGAAGAGTCGATCCTTCGCTTCTCATTTCAGGATTGACCATCTCGAGTCCTCTGTTGAGGATGGAAATTCAATAAAAAATAAGTCTTAAGCAAACTTGTTTATTCGTCTTTTTCGAACTATGTTTCCTTCATATGATAGAATATGGGTTTAAATAAATTGGATCTTTGCGGAGTCTTCCCCGATAAATACTTATTTCTTTTATCCATATTTCTCCATAGATAGCAAGTTTGAATTAGTATACAAAAAACTAAACTAAACCAATGACTATTCATGATCCCATCCATATTGGATCAATTCCCTATACCACTTTGCAATGAAATTAGAGGAATGTTTGTTATGGTAAAACTTCGTTTAAAACGATGTGGTAGAAAGCAACGTGCGACTTGAAGGACATGATCGATTGTGGATTTTGTTATCCATCATTTTCCATAGTAATGAAAATGCTCTTGGCTCGACATAGTCTGTTCTATTCGTCCCGAACCAAATTTGTGCTGGGTTGTTTGTAAGTAAATAGTACACGATGGAGCTCGAGAGGACAGAATTGATTTTTTATCAAGGGAAAGAATCTAGGGTTAGTGAAAACTAATAAATCAGGCCAACTTTGTCAGTCTATCCTTAATATAGAAATCGAAAGGTTAAAATAAGAAGAAAGTCCAATTTTGGAAGATTGGAAAAACTCTTTCAATTAAAAGTCTATCAGAATCAATCGCCCATATTCGATTTCTATAGAAGAGGGAAATGCTTTATCGAAGGAAATAAGAAAAAAAGGGTATGTTGCTACTCTTTTGAAAGAAAAAAGAATAGGAATTCCCGAAGTAATGTCTAAACCCAAGGATTTCACAAATCAAAGATAAAGAATTCCGGAACAAGTAAACGCGATTTTCAATTGTCTCAACAATAGAATTGGATCAGAATAAGGAATAAAAGTCAATTCGTTCGAGATGAGACAAAGAAAAGAGTTTAGAGACGACTCAAAAAATTTGGAAGGATTTTTCCTTTTAAGTCTGTCAGTCAAAATTAACCAACTTGAGTCATGAGTATAAATGAAATTTGTTTTTTCTGTAAGGAAATTAATGCAAGTCATAGTCGAATTTCTATCTACTTGTATTATAGACAGAAATTCGAATCTTTTTCTCGAGCCGTATGAGGAGAAAACCTCCTATACGTTTCTAGGGGGGGCATTGTTTAGCTACATCTATCCCAATAAGCTGTCTATCGAATCGTTGCAATTGATGTTCGATCTCGAAGAGAAGGAAGAGATCTTCGAAAAGTAGGTTTTTATGATCCGATAAAGAATCAAACTTGTTTAAATGTTCCAGCTATTCTCTATTTCCTTGAAAAGGGTGCTCAACCTACAAGAACTGTTTATGATATTTTAAGGAAGGCAGAATTCTTTAAAGAAAAAGAAGGAACTTTGAGTTAATTGAAGAACTAAATGAATAAAAAAGTAGGAGAGGATCACTAGTATCCCTCGTTGTCTAATTATTTAGACACAATTTGCCTCTTTCTTAGTCCTATTTTTGACTGGATTTATGTCGTGCCAATCCAACATAAGCCCTTATTTTATTTACTTTTTCTATCTAATTTGTTTTCTTACCATTGTATTTCCATTGACAAAGGTCTATTGAACAAATAGAATTTGTAGATAGATGGGTCTCTTTATCCTCACTCCATATTAGGTTTTTCTGTCTACACTTCGCTCAAATGATAGGGTTGTCCCTCTTGCATGTACTCTCATACAAGATTTCTTTATATAAAGAAATCTAAATTGCTAAAAAAATGACAATTTTGCTATCGTGATTGGGGCCGCTCCTTTTTTAACCTTAGTGAAATTTAGCCGGACCTGTTCATTTTGGCATTTGAGTGTTTTTAATGGGCGATAAAACCTTTCTTTTAATGTTTTGCTAGTTCAATGTTTTGACAGGAGCGTGCGGTGTAATTCCATTGATTTTTTGGTTTCGATCGTATCTAAGATCCTATTTTATCTGGGTTGCTAACTCAATGGTAGAGTACTCGGCTTTTAAGTGCGACTATGATCTTTTACACATTTGGATGAAGCAACAAATTCGTCCAGACTCTTGGTAGAGTCTAGAAGACCACGACTGATCCTCAAGGGTAATGAATGGAAAAAATAGCATGTCGTAATAAAATCAATTTCTTATTTTTGATTTTTGGAATGGAATAAAAAATTCCGATTTTCTGGGTCTAGTGAATAAATGGATAGAGCCTGGCTCCAATTCTGGTAAAATAAAAAGCAACGAGCTTAACTTCTTAATTGAAATGATTCCCCGATCTAATTAGACGTTAAAAATAGATTAGTGCCTGATGCGGGGAAAGGTTGGGTTTTCCTATGAACGGACCCTTGATTTTTTCTTTTTTTTTTTTTTTTAGAAATCCTAATTATTCTTGATTATGGATTGAAAAGGGATGTTATGGATTGAATGTGTAAAAGAAGCAGTATATTGATAAAGAGACTGGATTCCAAAGTCAAAAGAGCGATTGGCCTGCAAAAATAAAAGATTTGTTCTCTTTTGTAATTAGAACAAACATAAACTAATTGGATAGAAAAGGAAAAGATCTGTGGATTAGATTCCTTTTCTTTCCAGGGTTTGTATTAAAAAATGCAACACCCTGTTTTGACCATATTGCACTATGTATCATCATTTGAGAAACCGAGAAATGCTTCTTCTTTCTGATTCAAGTAGAAATACAAATGGAAAAATTGGAAGGGTATTCAGAAAAACAGAAATCTCGTCAACAATACTTCGTTTACCCACTTCTCTTTCAGGAGTATATTTATGCATTTGCCCATGATTATGGATTAAAAGGTTCCGAACCTGTGGAAATTGTTAGTTGTAATAACAAGAAATTTAGTTCACTACTTGTGAAACGTTTAATTATTCGAATGTATCAGCAGAATTTTTGGATTAACTCGGTTAATCATCCTAACCAAGATCGATTGTTGGATTACAACAATTTTTTTTATTCTGAGTTTTATTCTCAGATTCTATCTGAGGGGTTTGCGATCGTTGTAGAAATCCCATTCTCGCTACGAGAATTATTTTGTCCGAAAGAAAAAGAAACACCAAAGTTTCAGAATTTACGATCTATTCATTCAATATTTCCCTTTTTAGAAGACAAATTTTTGCATTTACATTATCTATCACATATAGAAATACCCTATCCTATCCATTTTGAAATCTTGGTTCAACTCCTTCAATACCGGATCAAAGATGTTCCATCTTTGCATTTATTGCGATTCTTTCTCAACTACTATTCGAATTGGAATAGTCTTATTACTTCAATGAAATCGATTTTTCTTTTGAAAAAAGAAAATAAAAGACTATTTCGATTCCTATATAACTCTTATGTATCAGAATATGAATTTTTCTTGTTGTTTCTTCGTAAACAATCTTCTTGCTTACCATTAACATCTTCTGGAACCTTTGTGG